TCAATATTATAAATAACAATATCTGAGCTATCAAATCAACTCATCGTCGAGAATTGAATAGTATACCATAGGAAGATCTTTTATCCACACCGAATCAAATCAAAAATGGGATTCCTGATCCAATCAAGAATTTTTTATTCACTGTTCCGTTCTTTCTTTTCGATAACCCACCCTACGCCTTTCTTGTATCATTATCCGATGAAGTATCATCGGACGCCCCTTCCACTCCCATTAGCCCCAAACCAAAATAAACAATAGAGGTGAAATGGAAAAAGAAAGAGGTTAAGTTCTAAACTCTTTTTTTTAAATGATCTAATTTTCTTTGAAGACAAAGGCGTGTGGTAAAGATGAATCCGAGTAGAAAGTTCTATTAATTAATTAATAGTAGTGTTTTCGATGTCGATGGGACTCCGAAAATACAATAAATCAAAAAAAGGGAGGAAATCTTATTCATTCCCTCTCTAAGAAAGGTGCTATTGTGGGACGATCTTTATCTTTCTTTTATGCTCTTTCCTCAGATTATTATATTAGGACTAGGACACATATATCAAAAGTTCAGTGTGCAATTTTAATAAAATAGATTGTTCAAATTCAAATTAGTAAATTTACTAATTGAGGTTACCAAAAATCAGAACCAAAACCCGAACATTTGGAAACGTAGCTCATGGGGGGCATTAGATTCCCTTTATTTTGGGTCATATAAGAAAGAAATTCCATTTGTGTATGTGCTACCAAGAACCCTGTGGTACTCTCTTCTCTGTCCATATTCCATTATGAACAATAGAAAAAGAAGACCCAATATATCTTGGAATCCTGAATATAATGCTACCAACGATTGTACTAATTCAAATATATCTTTATACCATAAATCGGTACTCGTTGCAGTACCGAAAATTTGCATCTATTTATTTGATGATGAGAAATACGAAAGAAAATAAAAAAAAGAAACCCTTTTTCTTGGGAATGAAATTCTGCCCTGCCCCTTGGCCTATCTTTCACAGAAAAGAGAGAGTTTAATTGATGGATTTATTGGATTCGTCGGGACTGACGGGGCTCGAACCCGTAGCTTCCGCCTTGACAGGGCGGTGCTCTAACCAATTGAACTACAATCCCAGGGAAATTAAGGGATATAGCAGAAAATTTGACTCCTACGTATCAGGTATTTCGGAAGGATAAGAGGTTATACCTTCTCCTGGTAGATTGACGAATTGTTGGGCCGAGCTGGATTTGAACCAGCGTAGACATATTGCCAACGAATTTACAGTCCGTCCCCATTAACCGCTCGGGCATCGACCCAGGAAGAATCCTTTTTAGACTTATTGGGAATCCATGATCAACTTCCTTTTGTAGTACCCTACCCCCAGGGGAAGTCGAATCCCCGCCGCCTCCTTGAAAGAGAGATGTCCTGGACCGCTAGACGATGGGGGCGTGAGAGACATACTAATTGATTAGCCGCCATCATACTAGACTATGATCATAACATAATATCAACCTTTCAAATTGTCAATATAAATAGAATGGAATAGCATGATTCGATCCAAGCTCTATTTTCATTATTTCATAAAATTTTTTTGATTCGTTATTTATGAATTATTCATTATAATTGCCATGCATTATATTAAATATTCTATTTTAAAATATAAATAGATATATATAGATTATATAGAACTAAATCTATAATTATATCTATAATTATCTTAATTTATATTAAATAATAATAAAATAGAAAATTTCTAGTACGAAAAATACGATTCCGCCCGGAATGGAATAATTTGTCGAAAAAGAGGGGGTTTAATTCCATTTCTTACACTTTCATTCATTGGTTCATTTATTGTATTGTTAAGATATGCCTAGCTCACACTAAGCTAGGAGATTAATAAACGATAAATATGAGAAGAGAGGTCAAGATAAGTTATTGAAAATTGTTTTTCTCGAATTATATAATTCTAATCGAATTAGTAAAATTCTAATTTAGTTCAGAGGACAAGTCGAATTTATGATTCTAGAAAAGAGCTTGAATCTAGATCAAATTGGTAGGTGTACATGTATCAATGAAGCGAATTTCGTTCTCATGGAAATAAAATTGAAATAAAGTCAATAAACGAAAAACAATTAAGGTGGGCCTTGAAACAAGTCATTGCATTTTTCTAGACTTGCTAGGGAAATCTATTCTCTTATTCAAGAATAAGCCACTAACTAGCCACTATGAATCTACTGCATGTACTTAGTGTATATAATATATGTACAGAAATCTATTTTATCGACATAGCGGCTCCATTAAAGAATTGAATTCAATAGGCCCTTTTAACTCAGTGGTAGAGTAACGCCATGGTAAGGCGTAAGTCATCGGTTCAAATCCGATAAGGGGCTTTAGTCCTTTTTTTATAAAACTCCAGTCATAGTTTTCTTTTGAAGGGAGAATAAAGGTATTGTTAATATTTGTTTGTAATAACAAAAGTAAGTAACTGGATTGTATAATAAATTATCATTCTAATGAGTT